AAGGGGATCTCTTTCTCTCGATGGACTAACTAGATTGCGTACTGCTTTAACTAAAAAAGAATATTTGATAAAAAAAAAGGATCCTTTATTAAAGGGTCTGGACCGTGGACCAATAAAGAACAACCTTTCACCACTAATCCTAAGTGATATAATAAATCGTCGAGATCTTTTTTTTATAAATAAAATTCATGGTCTGTTTTTTGCTAATAATTTGATAGAATTTGAACAGATAATGAGTATGTATAATAAAAAAAGAAAAACATTCTTATTATCAGTGGGAATACAAGAAATTAGTAAAAAAATCCCGCGCTGGTCATATAAATTAATTGACGAGGTTGAGAGACAACAACAAGAAGAGGAAGCAACCGCGGCAGAAGAGCCTGGAATTCGGTCAAGAAAAGCACTTATGTCAGTAATTTTTACTATCAATGAACCCGTTTATAATAATTATTATGACCCGGAGGAATTTGATTTGAGAGTTTATTCAGATGAACCTGATTTTCGCCGAAACATAATAAAAGGCTCACTACGCGCTCAAAGGCGTAAAATACCTATTTTGAAACTGTCTCAAAGTGTACATTCCCCACTTTTTTTGTACAGACTCGACAAATCCCCCTTTTCTTTTTTTGATATCCCCGGACTAATTAAACTTACTTTCCGAAATTGGATGGAAAAAACCACCGAATTTCAAATTTCAGAGAAATCAGAGAAAAAGGATAAAAAAAAGAAGTATACAAAACAATCAAAAATAAGCATTCAACCTGAGAACGCTATTATACACCCTGAAATAATAAGGACTTCTATTTTAATAATACAATCAATTCTGAGGAAATATATTGTATTACCATCATTGATAATAGTGAAAAATCTTGGGCGTATTTTATTATTTCAATTTCCCGAATGGTCTGAGGATTTCGAAAATTGGAACAAGGAAACACATGTTAAATGCACTTGCGATGGCGTTCAATTATCTGAAAAAGATTTGCCGAAAGACTGGTTAACCGCAGGGATTCAGATAAAGATCCTATTTCCTTTTTCTCTTAAACCTTGGTATAGATCTAAGCCGAAATCCCCTAAAATAGATGGACTCAAAAAGAAAGAAAAAGAAAGAAAAAGAAAGAAATTTTGTTTTTTAACTGTGTGGGGAAGGACAACTGAACATCCTTCTGGACCGCTCCAAAAACAACCTTCGTTTTTTCTACCTATTTTAAAAGAACTCATAAAAAAATTTCTTAAATTAAAAACAAAATTTTTTTTTCTTTTAAAAATGTTAAAAGAAAGAAAAAAATGGATTAACAAAAGTGTTCTCTTTATAAACAGACTAATAAATGGCCCCGCAAAAAAGAATCAAATTAGTGTATTTGGGTTAAGTGAAATAGATGAATGGGGTGAAACTCAAAATGAAAACCATTTGATAAAAAATAAGGAGATAATTTACGACACGCCGATTCGAACTCGACCTAAAACCTGGACAAAAGATTCGCTAACTGAAAAAAAAATGAAAGATCTGAATACTAGAACAACCGCAATAAGAAATCAACTAGAACAAATTCTAAAAGATAAGACAAAAGAATTTCAAACTCCTGAGAGAATGAATAAGTTTAAAAGTAATGTCGGAAAAAAATTACCATATAAAAAACCCTCTTTTCAAATAGTAAAAAAAAGAATTACTCGATTAATCTTTAACTATCAGTTTTTTAGCCGATTTTTCCTTCAAAAACTTTATAGTAAGGTCCTTCTCGGCCCCATTAATAGAATGAAGATGAAGGCAAAACTATTTTTTTCTTTTGAATTAAGAAAGAACAAAATGGATAAATACAGTTCCAATAAAAAGCAAAAAAAAGAGGGGGGGATTCACTTTCGAAAGTCTTTTTTTTATATTTATATTACTAATAAAAATTCAAAAACAAAAATTGACTTAACCTCTTTATCACAAGCATATGTAGTATATAAATTATCACAAAACAAGGCTATTTACTTAGACAACTTAAGATTAAACTCTGCACTTCAATATGATGAAAAATCCCTTTTTCTTAAGGATAAAAGAAGACCCGATTATTCTTTTGGCGTCCAAGATAGAGCAGAATTTATACATACGACACTTCTGAATTCTGCAATAAATCAATGGAACACTTGGTTACGAAATCACTATCAATATAATATATCTCATATTAGATGGTCTGGATTTGTACCAAAAAAATGGAAAAATAAACTAAATCACCACTCTATGATACAAAATGAAAATAGAGATTTCGGTGAAAAAGAAAATGATAATGATTATGAATTGATCCCATTATCAAATCAGAAACAGAATTGTAAAAAAAACTATCAATATGATCGCTTCTCATTTAAATCCATTAACTATGAAAATAAGAAGAACTCCTCTATTTCTGTTGTACCATCTAATTTTAAAAAGAATCAAAAAATTTCCTATAATTACACCGCCGATAAAAGAAACCATTTTAAGTTAGGAGGTAAGAATTCTATAGGTGAAGATACTGTTCCGGGTGTGGAAAAAAAAAAAACTTATTTTGATTTTGGAATGCTCTATTTTTGTAGAAAAAGGGTCGATATTGAAACCTGTATACAGAACAATATCAAGAATACTAAAACAAGGAATTATCAACTCATTGAGAAAATGGATAAGAGAAGTCTTTTTGCTATCACAACTCCTCATACTAAGCAAGCCCACTTAATGATTCACAGCTTTTTCAGCTGGCTGGAAATGAACAAAGATTTTCCTATTTTGAATCTCGAACTTTGGTTTTTCCCTGAATTGATACTGCTTTATAATATATATAAACTCAAACCGTGGATCATACCAATCAAATCACTTTTTGTTGAAAAAGAGAATATCGGTTTAAAGAAAAAACATAATTTTTTTATATCATCATCAAATAAATTTGAAAATAAAAATAAAGAAAAAAGAAACGTATACCAACGTAATCTTGGGTCCGCTTTCTTAAAACAAGAAGGCGGTGTTTCAGAATATGGTACGGACTCAGATCTAAAAAAGCGGAAAACTGAAAGCACTACAGAAGAAGACCTAGATTTCTTCCTAACAAGGCATTTGCTTGTTCAATTGAGATGGCCATATTCTTGCAAGCTAAGAATAATGAAAAATATCAAGGTATATTGCCTACTGCTTAGCTTGAGAAATCCAAGAGAAAGCGCTCTATCAGCTATTCAAACAAGAGAAATAAAACTTGATATAGTACCGAGTTATAAATATGTTACAGAGTGGCTACAAAAGGGAATCTTTTTTATCGAGCCAGTTCGTCTGTCTGTGAATAATTCTGGACAATTTCTTATGTATCAAACACTACATGTTTCATTGGTTCAGAAGAATAACTGTAAAACTAATCAAAGGTATCGAGAAAAAAGAGATTTTGAAAAATCAATTGAAAAACCAGAAAAAATAATAGGAAATAGAGACATAAAAAATGATCGTTTGCTTGTTCTTGAAACTCTTTTATCGCCGAGACGTCGAAGAGAGTTAAGAATTCGAATTTCTTTTAATTCAAAAAAAAATCGAGGCATAGATCTAAATCGGGTATTCTCCAGCGGAAAGAGTGGCACAATTTATGGTCCTTTTTTGGTTGACAGCTACTATTTTGATAGATTAAAATTTTTTGTTTGGCCAAGTTCTCGATTAGAAGATTTAGCTTGTATGAATCGTTATTGGTTTAATACTACTAATGGGAGTTCTTTTAGTATGTTAAGAATACGTATGTACCCATAATTCTAAAATTAGAAATGTATCGTAGTATATTTTTCGATTTATCGTCTGTAACATAAGCCCTAGATTCAAATACAAAAAACACACACAAACAAAAAGACGCAGATACTTTATTGTCTGTCTGACATTGGAATCGAATACATAGATAGTAATTGAAAATTGAATGATTATCAATTCAATCTATAAAAGAATCAAAAGATAAAGATTTTGATTCTTTTCAGTTCAATTTATTCTCTCTTTTATGTTCTAAATCCCGCATTTTTTCTTTTTCAAAATAAAGTCTACCAGATTAAAATGTTACACATTATTCTATTATTATTACTGATCCGTAAAATTAATATCATATTTTTAAAAAGTTGGAGAGGATTTGCTTTTATGATAAAAAATTTATTTTTCCCAGATATTTCACACGAACAAGAAAAAAAGGAAGAAACCAAGGGATCCGTTGAATTTCAAGTAGTGAATTTCACTAATCAAATTAGAAGACTTACTTCACACTTGGAATTGCACAAAAAAGATTATTTGTCTCAAAGAGGTCTAAAGAAAATTCTAGGGAAACGGCAACGACTGTTGGCTTATTTGTCAAAAAAAAACGGAATACGTTATAAAGAATTAATTGATCGATTGGATATTCGGGAGCCAAAAAATCGTTAATTTCAAGAACGTAACTTTTTTTTATTTTTTAATTAATTTATTCGTTATTGGATCATGAATTTCTTTTTGTTTTTTGCAATTCCTGGAAAAATAAATAAAGGAAAAACCTATGAATGTACCGGTTATAAGAAACGAACTTATGATAGTAAATATGGGTCCTCACCACCCATCAATGCACGGCGTTCTTCGACTCATCATTACTCTTGATGGTGAAGATGTTGTTGACTGTGAACCGGTATTGGGGTATTTGCACAGAGGTATGGAAAAAATTGCAGAAAATAGAACAATTATACAATATTTACCTTATGTAACGCGTTGGGATTATCTGGCTACTATGTTCACCGAAGCCATAACCGTAAATGCACCAGAACAGTTAGGCAATATTCAAGTACCTAAAAGAGCCAGCTATATCAGAGTCATTATGTTAGAATTGAGTCGTATAGCTTCGCATTTATTATGGCTCGGCCCCTTTATGGCAGATCTTGGTGCACAAACTCCCTTTTTCTACATTTTCCGAGAACGAGAATTAATATATGATCTGTTCGAAGCTGCTACCGGGATGAGAATGATGCATAATTTTTTTCGTATCGGGGGTGTAGCGGCGGATTTACCGTACGGTTGGGTCGATAAATGCTTTGATTTCTGCGATTATTTTTTAACCGGAATTTCGGAATATCAAAAACTTATTACACGCAATCCTATTTTTTTAGAACGGGTTGAGGGAGTAGGAATTTTGAGTCGAGAGGAAGCACTAAATTGGGGCTTATCAGGACCAATGCTTCGAGCTTCCGGAATCCAATGGGATCTTCGTAAAGTTGATCGTTATGAGTGTTACGACGAATTTGATTGGGAAGTCCAATGGCAAAAAGAAGGAGATTCGTTAGCTCGTTATTTAGTAAGGATCAGTGAAATGGAGGAATCTATCAAAATTATTCAACAAGCTCTGGAAGGAATTCCAGGGGGTCCTTATGAAAATTTAGAAATACGATGTTTTGATAAAGTAGACGATCCCCAATGGAATGATTTTGAATATCGCTTCATTAGTAAAAAGACCTCCCCGACTTTTGAATTAGCGAAACAAGAACTTTATGTGAGAGTCGAAGCCCCAAAGGGCGAATTGGGGATTTTTCTGTTAGGAGATGAAAATATTTTTCCTTGGAGATGGAAAATCCGCCCACCTGGTTTTATCAATTTGCAAATTCTGCCTCAGTTAGTTAAAAGAATGAAATTGGCTGATATTATGACGATACTAGGTAGTATAGATATCATTATGGGAGAAGTTGATCGTTGAAATGATAATTGATACAATAGAAGTACACGATATCAATTCTTTTTCAAAATTGGAATCCTTAAACGAGGTGTATGAAACTATATGGATGCTTATCCCTATTTTGATTCTTGTAGGGGGAATCACAATAAGTATACTAGTAATTGTGTGGTTAGAAAGAGAAATAGCTGCAGGGTTACAACAACGTATTGGGCCTGAATATGCTGGACCCTTTGGAATTCTCCAAGCTCTAGCAGATGGTGCAAAACTACTTTTCAAAGAAAACCTCCTTCCCTCTAGAGGCGATACTTATTTATTCACTATCGGACCAGCCATAGCAGTAATATCAATTCTATTAAGTTATTCAGTAATCCCTTTTAGTTATCGGCTTGTTCTAGCCGATCTTGATATTGGTGTTTTTTTATGGATCGCCATCTCAAGTATTTCTCCAATTGGACTTCTTATGTCAGGATACGGATCAAACAATAAATATTCTTTTTTAGGTGGTTTACGAGCTGCTGCTCAATCTATTAGTTATGAAATACCATTAACTCTATGCGTATTATCAATATCTCTACGTGCGATTCGGTGTAAAGAAATTGTCTTCATTCCATAAATTGATTTATTTTTTGTTAATCAACCTTAATGATGAACACAAACAGGTAGTTCTATGAGTGAAAAAAACAGCTTAGAAATTTGCAGTCAAAATAGTAAGTCTCATTTCCTCTGTACAAGGATTTAATATAAACATAAGCAATTGATATTGTTTACCCCAAGATTGGTATCATCCTTACTTGAAAGCGGGTTTAAAATAACAACTTTATGGGGTTTTCACTATCCCTTGTATGTATTACCATTACCAGAAGAGTAAGTTGAAAAAAAAATAAGTGGGTGGTTTAGAAACACCAAAGTACACAAAGGATTAGTAATAGAGATTATGCAAATTCCACAAAGGAACATTTCCGCATAATAAAGAACACTAATTGGGTCTTTAAATTAGTAGAAATGATGAGGTAGTACTTCCCACGATTCCGATCCAGAGTATGCCCCTACCCACTGAAACACAAAAACTATTAGGAACGAAAGAATCCTTTTTTAAAGTACCCCACCCCCCTTTTCATTTTGTGAGAAAGAAGAATAGGAATGAAAAAAATTGAAAGAATTTTATTATGAGATAGATATTTTTTTCTTTCTTTAATTCGAATTCGAGTTATAGCCATCTAGTCATAGAGATAAAAGTTCTGTAATAATTGATCAATTAATGGAACTTTCATTCTTTTTCATAATAGAAAATGTACGGGTTGAACTATTTCTAGAATATTAGAATATTACTAAAATGACTAAAAAGAGTATTTTATTGACGAATTTAATTATTACTCAAAAAATAAAAAATTGAAAAAAGGATGAGATTAATTCAGAAATCTAATTTTTAGAGCAGACGGAATTCCATTGGCCTAATTCAGGACTTTTTAATCTACTTTGACTCTATCTAGCATACAAATCTATCACATTCAATTTAATTAAAGTAATAATACCCCAGTCCTTAAATTTCTTTAGGATCCTTGAGGAGCCGTATGAGGTGAAAATTTCATGTACGGTTCTGTAATAGCGATAGTAACAGTAATGTTATCACCGACTATGATTATCTAACAGTTCAAGTACAGTTGATATAGTGGAAGCACAATCAAAATATGGTTTGTGGGGGTGGAATTTATGGCGTCAACCTGTAGGGTTTATCGTTTTTCTCATTTCTTCCCTAGCAGAATGTGAGAGATTACCCTTCGATTTACCAGAAGCAGAAGAAGAATTAGTAGCCGGGTATCAAACCGAATATTCAGGTATCAAATTTGGTTTATTTTATGTTGCTTCCTATCTAAATTTATTAGTTTCTTCCTTTTTTGTAATAGTTCTTTACTTAGGGGGTTGGAATTTTTCTATTCCATATATACCCCTTTCTGAACTTTTTGAAACAGCGGTCGGAGTCTTTGGAACGATAATTGGTATTTTTATTACATTAGTGAAAACTTATTTGTTTTTGTTCATTCCTATTACAACAAGATGGACTTTACCTAGACTGAGAATGGACCAATTATTAAATCTTGGATGGAAATTTCTTTTGCCTATTTCTCTCGGTAATCTATTATTAACAACTTCTTCCCAACTCCTTTCACTCTAACCACGCAAGTTTATACTTAGGCTTATTTGAAACAAGAGAAGGAAAAACCATCAAATTATTCTTAACTATTCACTATATGTTCCCTATGGTAACTGGGTTCATCAATTATGGTCAACAAACAGTACGAGCTGCAAGGTACATTGGTCAAGGTTTTATGATTACTTTATCCCACGCAAATCGTTTACCTGTAACGATTCAATATCCTTATGAAAAATTGATTCCCTCGGAACGTTTTCGCGGTCGAATTCACTTTGAATTTGATAAATGCATTGCTTGTGAAGTATGCGTTCGCGTATGTCCTATAAATTTACCTGTTGTTGATTGGAAATTACAAATTTCGATTCGAAAGAAACAATTGCTTAATTATAGTATTGATTTTGGAATCTGTATATTTTGTGGTAATTGCGTTGAGTATTGTCCCACAAACTGTTTATCAATGACTGAAGAATACGAACTTTCAACTTATAATCGTCACGAATTGAATTATAATCAAATTGCTTTGGGTCGTTTACCACTACCAGTAATTGAAGATTACACAATCCGAACAATTTTGAATGCGCCTACAATAGAAAATGGATAAACCCCTTTTTCTAAAAAATTTTGACTTTTGATCTAATAGGGACTGTTTGAACTACTCTCTGAATTAACCCTCAAAAAGAATGAGTGATATTGGTCTAATTATGATTATGAGACATACACATCCATTCTTTTCATTCAAAAGATATACTGGATAATTTTCTTTTTCCTGGTCCGGTCAATAAGGTCATGAAACATTTCGATTTTTTATTTCTTATTTTATAGTATATATAATGGATTTACCGGGACCAATACATGATTTTCTTTTAGTCTTTCTGGGATCAGGTCTTATATTAGGAGGGCTGGGAGTAGTATTATTTAATAATCCAATTTATTCCGCGTTTTCATTGGGATTAGTTCTGGTTTGTATATCCTTATTTTATATTTTATCAAATTCCCATTTTGTAGCCGCTGCACAACTTCTTATTTATGTAGGGGCTATAAATGTTTTAATCATATTTGCTGTGATGTTTATTAATGGTTCAGGATATTACAAAGATTTCCAATTTTGGACTGTTGGAGACGGGGCTACTTCTTTGATTTGTACAAGTATTTTTGTTTCACTAATTACTACTATTCCAGACACGTCATGGTACGGGATTATTTGGACTACAAGATCAAACCAGATTTTAGAACAAGATTTGATAAGTAATAGTCAACAAATTGGAATTCATTTATCAACGGATTTCTTTCTTCCATTTGAACTTATTTCAATTATTCTTTTATTTGCTTTGGTAGGTGCAATTTCTGTAGCTCGTCAGTAAAAATCGAAGGATTAATTCAAATTATTCTTTAGTCTATTTTATCTATTTCCCCTTTAATTTAAAAATTGTTCATAGATAAGACAAAAAATAAGCAAAGTTCCAGCTATTACCTATTACAAATTTTTTCTTTGTCTTTGTTCCGTACTTTTTAAATTCTAATCACTCGAATCCGTTGAGTTATTGTTCATATTGAAATGAATCAAGATTGAGAAGGAGTCAGTCAATGATGCTCGAATATGTACTTGTTTTGAGTGCCTATTTATTTTCTATAGGTATCTATGGATTGATCACGAGCCGAAATATGGTTAGAGCGCTTATGTGCCTTGAACTTATCCTAAATGCAGTTAATATAAACTTCGTAACATTTTCTTATTTTTTTGATAGACGCCAATTAGTAGGGGATATTTTCTCCGTTTTTGTCATAGCTATTGCAGCCGCTGAAGCAGCTATTGGACCGGCAATTGTTTCATCAATTTATCGTAATAGAAAATCAATTCGTACCAATCAATCAAATTTGTTGAATAAGTAATATAGGTTCCAAAAAGCGCAATATTGATGAAATACAAAATACAATTGCTTATTTCTCAAGTCCAAGTAAAATGTATAATAGAAAATATGGGTTCATTGTCCGATTTCCGCAGATGTATTAAATAAAAGTATCTTGGTGCTTTCGCAGAAACCAACCCCAAAATCCCCTTTTTATAAAATTCTTGGTAAATCATTGGTTCATCTAATATCTAAATACAGGATTCATGTACAAGTTTATTAGATCGAAAATTTATGTCATTCTAAAATATAGAGATACAATGTCACATTCCGTAAAAATTTATGATACATGTATAGGCTGTACTCAATGCGTTCGAGCTTGCCCCACAGACGTATTAGAAATGATCCCATGGGATGGGTGTAAAGCAAAACAAATTGCATCTGCTCCAAGAACAGAGGACTGTGTTGGTTGTAAACGATGTGAATCCGCTTGTCCAACGGATTTCTTGAGTGTTAGGGTTTATTTATGGCATGAAACAACTCGGAGCATGGGTCTAGCTTATTGATACGTTCGAAAAAAACTGCACTAATCCCCCTTTTTACCGACAAAAACCCGTGCTCAAAATACTATATAGTTTCTTTTTTTTTTAGTACGGGTTTTTTATGGTCGAAGTGTATCTTATCTTTACCATGACTTTTTTTCCTTGGTTAACAATAATTGTAGCTTTTCCGATAGTTGCGGGTTCCTTAATTTTCTTTCTCCCACAGAAAGGAAATAAAACAATTCGGTGGTATACTTTATTTCTATGTATCTTAGAACTTCTTTTAATGACCTATGCATTCCGGTATCATTTTCGATTCAACGATCCTTTAATACAACTAGCGGAGGAGTATAAATGGATTAGTTATTTTTCTTTTTACTGGAGGTTAGGAGTAGATGGACTTTCTATAGGACCCATTTTATTGACAGGATTTATTACTACTTTAGCTGCTTTAGCGGCTTGGCCCGTTACTCGAAACTCACGATTTTTCCATTTCTTGATGTTAGCAATGTATAGCGGTCAAATAGGATTATTTGCTTCGCGAGACCTTTTGCTTTTTTTCATCATGTGGGAGTTAGAATTGATTCCAGTTTATTTACTTATATCTTTATGGGGAGGAAAGAAACGTCTATACTCTGCGACAAAATTTATTTTGTACACTGCAGGAGGTTCCATTTTTCTATTAATGGGGGTTCTGGGTATTGGTTTATATGGTTCCAATGAACCAACATTAAATTTTGAAATATTAACAAATCAATCATATCCTGTAGCATTGGAAATAATATTCTATATTTTATTTCTTATTGCTTTTGCTGTCAAATTACCAATTGTACCCCTACATACCTGGTTACCGGACACCCATGGGGAAGCCCATTACAGTACATGTATGCTTCTAGCGGGAATTTTATTAAAAATGGGAGCATATGGGTTGGTTCGGATTAATATGGAATTATTACCCCGGGCTCATTCAATATTTTCTCCATGTTTGATAATAGTAGGCACAATCCAAATAATCTATGCAGCTTTAACATCCCTCGGTCAAGGCAATTTAAAAAAACGAATAGCTTATTCTTCTGTATCTCATATGGGTTTCATTCTTATTGGAATTGCAGCTAGTACTGATACGGGTCTCAATGGGGCTCTTTTACAAATACTATCTCATGGCTTTATTGGTGCTGGACTTTTTTTCTTGGCAGGAACAGGTTATGATCGAATACGTCTGATTTATCTCGACCAAATGGGTGGGATCGCTATTCTAATGCCAAAACTATTCACAATGTTCAGTATATTATCGATGGCTTCTCTTGCATTACCGGGCATGAGTGGTTTTGTTGCGGAATTGATAGTCTTTTTTGGAATAATAACAAGTCAAAAATATCTTTTAATGACAAAAGTATTAATTACTTGTGTAATGGCAATCGGGATTATATTAACTCCTATTTATTCATTATCTATGTTACGCCAGATGTTCTATGGATACAAGCTATTTAATGCTCCAAACTCTTTGTTTTTAGATTTGGGACCACGAGAATTATTTGTTTCTATCTCCATCTTTATACCCGTAATAGGTATTGGTATTTACCCGGATTTCGTTTTTTCATTATCAGTTGATAAGGTTCAAAGTATTTTATGTAACTTTTTTTATAGATAATTTTTTCTATAAAAAAAAATGATAATTTCGGAAAAGGTGCGTTGGACAGGAAAAAAGAAAAAGACATCTTTTTCATCTATTAACTTATTAATAGAAACCGAGGGGATATAGTGAAGTTTCGTGAGAGCCATTTGAATCAAGTATTGTATTGATTCAAACGGCTCTTAACGACTTAGACTCAAATTTTGTATATGTATCCAGGTCATTTTCTATCTCTAATCGTTAGGCCTTTTCACATAGATGTTAATAGAAATGAACCATAACTATGAAGCCCTATTCCTAATAGATTGACCCCAAAATAACATATCCAAATTATAAAAAACCCCACAGAAGCCACAATTGCAGAATTTTGCACTTTTCTATTTGGATTTGTTCGAGTATGTAAATATATCGCGAATATAGTCCAAGTAATAAAAGCCCAAGTTTCTTTTGGGTCCCAATTCCAATATGATCCCCAAGCCTCATTAGCCCAGACTGCTCCCGAAAGAATACCCATAGTTAAAAAGATAAAACCTAGACTAATAAGACGATAACTCCAATGATCCAATTGTTGAATCAACTGGGATCGGTAATAATTCTTAGCAGAAAAAAGAGAGAAGTTTTGTAAAAGATTCCTTCTTTTATTCAGGTATTGGATCTCACGAAAGGCAAATAACTCATTCAAAAAAAAATGGCTATTACCAAAAATTTTGATGTCGTTGCGAAATGTAATGACTAGAAGAGATACTGATAATAATGATCCACATAAAAGAGCTGCATAACCCCCTAACATCATACTTACGTGCATCATTAACCACTGAGATTGAAGAGCAGGTACTAATATCGTGGATTGATGCATTTCAGTTAAAAGACCCGAAGTGGCAAATCCTTGAGTAAAAATGGCACTTGGTGCGGTTATTGCGCGTAAGTTTCTTCTTTGTTTTTTAAAATATGGAACCATATGAATAATCGAAAAACTCCACGCAAGAAAGAGTAAGGATTCACATAAATCATTTAATGGAAAATTTTGTGAATAAACCCAACGAGTGATTAATAAGCCTGTTATACAGAAAAAAATAGCTATTATACCTCTTTCAGACGAATTATAGAGTACTCTCATTTCATCGACTACTAAGGTTATCAAATAAAGTGTAATTACAATTGAAACTAGCGAAAAGGAAATATGAATTAATATATGTTCGAAAGTAAAAAGTATCATATCCATTTTTAAAATAAGGTGCCGAAATTAAATTCATTATAGGACTTATTGTATCTCCTTTAGATGAGAACGTGCCGCCACTCGGATTCGAACCGAGATGCTTAAGCACTGCTTCCTAAGAGCAGCGTGTCTACCAATTTCACCATAGCGGCTTAAATGATAATAAGCTTTTTTTAGTAAAGTGTCGAGATTTAATAATTTAATTAAATTCACTATTATGAACTTTTTTTAGTAAATGTTCCCATTCTGGAACTTTAATACTTAACTTTATCAAATCATTTCTGTTCTCAATTGTTTTATTTGGAAATAAAAAGTGATATCCTCTACCTCAGGGAATTCTTAAAAATTGTTTGAAACGGGGAGATGGGAGAAAACAAAATCCCCACCTCCGAAATGAGAAAACTACTATCTGGTATCTGGTGTTTTGTTTATCTTTTTTTGCTACAAAGTATTGCTTTCAGAATTTGGTAATATGGAATACTTTTTTATAACATAAAGCAAAAAAGTTCCATTTACTCTTTAATATTGATTGCATTAGATAATAAGAATTTTGTAGCCATATTCTACACTAAATTACAATATTACTATTCCTATTAGTCTAATCTTACTCTTTTATTTATTCCTATTTTGTTGTCGGAACAAAAAACCCTTTTGAATTACCCGTAGAAAGAGATTTGGCTAATGAAAATGCTTTTAACGCTGCCCAATATCCCTTCTTTTTCCACAAACTTTTATGAATACGCTTTTTTGCAATAGAAGTACGTTTTTTTGGAACTGCCATTCGAGATTTAAGAGATTTCTCAGTACTATCGTTGGATGTGAAAGACATCTATTATTCAAAACTAATCCGTCTTCATTCTCTATCTCTCCAGAAATCAAAACGTGATTCAAAAGCAGGTATACGAAGTTTACAGAAAATATTACTAAGGAAAAAAGATCCAATGTTAAAAAATGGATTTAAGTTCCTAAAATGGAAAACAAAGAAAAAAGCTTCTATTTTTATCTCAGTTTAGTTGAGTCATTTCTATCTGGATATGGAATCAAATTCATCAAAAACGTTAAAAACCTAACTTTGAACTTATAAATTGAATTAAAAGAAATCAACAGTTTAAATTCAGTTTTTTTGATAAGTAGTCCATTTTAATGAATAACTTCATTTTGTTATTTGCACTTCTTTATTTTTATTTAATTTGAAGAAAAACAGATAATAATTCAAAATAAAAATTTTTGAGTTCTTACCTATTTTTACAAATTCTTTTACAATTAGTATTAGTATAGGATCTGGTGAATTAGAACCAACTTTGAAAGACATTTTTTTATGGAACATACAATGGAACATACATATGAATATGCATGGATCATACCTCTCTTTCCTCTTCCAGTTCCTATGGGAATCGGGCTCGGGCTTATCTTTTTTCCGACGGCAACAAAAAATCTTCGTCGTATGTGGTCTTTTCATAGTGTTTTTTTGTTAAGTATAGTTATGATTTTTTCAGCCGACTTATCTATTAAACTAGTAAATAAGAGTTCCATTTTTCAATATGTATCATCTTGGACCATCAATAATGATTTTTCCTTAGAATTTGGCTACTTGATCGACCCACTTACTTCTATTATGTCAATATTAATCACTACCATTGGAGTTCTGGTTCTTATTTATAGTGATAATTATATGCTTCATGATCAAGGATACTTGAGATTTTTTGCTTATATGAGTTTTTTCAATGCGTCTATGTTGGGATTAGTTACTAGTTCGAATTTGATCCAAATTTATATTTTTTGGGAATTAGTTGGAATGTGTTCTTATCTATTAATAGGTTTTTGGTTCACGCGACCACTTGCTGCAAATGCTTGCCAAAAAGCATTTGTGACTAATCGTATAGGTGATTTTGGTTTGTTACTGGGAATTTTAGGTCTTTATTGGATAACGGGCAGTTTCGAATTTCGAGATGTTTTTGAAATATTCAATAACTTCATTTTGAATAATGAGGTCAATTTTTTATTTGGAACTTTATGTGTTTTCCTATTATTTTCTGGAGCAGTTGCTAAATCTGCCCAATTCCCCCTTCATGTGTGGTTACCTGATGCTATGGAGGGCCCTACTCCTATTTCAGCTCTTATTCATGCTGCTACTATGGTAGCGGCGGGAATTTTTCTTGTAGCTCGGCTTTTTCCCCTTTTCATAGCCATACCCTCTGTACTAAATTTCATATCTTTCCTAAGCACAATAACACTGCTATTAGGAGCCACCTTAGCTCTTGCTCAAACAGATATTAAAAGAGGTTTAGCCTATTCTACAATGTCTCAACTGGGTTATATGATGTTAGCTTTAGGTATGGGGTCTTATCGAACGGCTTTATTTCATTTGATTACTCATGCTTATTCGAAAGCATTATTGTTTTTAGGTTCTGGTTCCATTATTCATTCAATGGAAGCTATTGTTGGGTATTCTCCAAATAAAAGCCAAAATATGGTTATTATGGGTGGTTTAATAAAATATGTGCCAATTACAAAAAATGCTTTTTTTTTAGGAACGCTTTCTCTATGTGGTATTCCTCCTCTTGCTTGTTTTTGGTCCAAAGATGAAATTCTTAATGATAGTTGGTTGTATTCACAGATTATTGGAATACTAGCCTGTTCTACGGCAGGACTAACAGCGTTTTATATGTTTCGAATTTATTTACTTACGTTTGAAGGACATTTAAACATTAATTTTCAAAATTATAGTGGAAAAACAGGTAGTTTGGCTTATTCCATATCTTTATGGGGTAAAGAAAGTGCAAAAACGGAAAAAAAGAAAATAAGTTTATTAACCTTATTACCAATGAATAATAAGGCTGACATTCCTTTTTTTTCACGAAAAACATGTCGAATTAATGATAATGGAATCCAACCCTTTCTTACCATTAATCGTTTTGACACAAAAAGTACTTTATCCTATCCTTATGAAGCAGATAATACTATGTTATTCCCACTGCTTATGTTGGTTTTCTTTACGATTTTTATTGGAGTCATCGGGATTCCTTTCACTCAAGACGGAAAAGATTTGGATATATTATCAAAATGGTTAAACTCGTCGATAAATCTTTTACATCCAAACTTTTCTAATTCCGAAGATTGGTATGACTTTGTCACAAATGCAAGTTTTTCCATCAGTATAGCCCTTTTTGGAATATTTATTGCGTTTCTTTTATATAAACCAGTTTATTCATCGTTCAAAAATTTGAATTTAATGAATTTATTGACAAAAAGGGTTTCTAACAAACTTTTTAGAGAAAACATTAAAACTTTCATCTATAGTTGGTCGTATAATCGCGGTTATATTGATATCTTTTATAACGCATTTGTAATAAAGGGTGTACGAGGGTTGGCTGAATTTACTCACTTTTTTGATAGAAGAATCGTTGATGGAATTACAAATGGAGTTGGTGTTCTGAGTTTCTTTTTAGGAGAAGGGCTTAAGTATGTGGGGAATGGGCGTATTTCCTCTTATCTTTTCTTATATTTAGTGTTTCTAATTTGTTTCCAAATTTTGTTTCTTTTTTTTTAAGTAGTTCTAACTTCGAAGTTTCATAAACTGGGCTATTTTTATAGCATGTCTCTTTAAAGTGAAAGTGGAATTCATCCTTTGTTTTTTCCTTTCCGTTCACTTGGATCTCTTCCGTTTCATCAATGTTGTCCGGATCCTCCTTTTCTTCCGACAAAAGGGAAGGAGAAGGATCTTCTTCGGTGGATCCCTCTTGTTCCTCTTTAGTCCCCTTCGTTTCAGAAGTGTTTTCCATTTCTACATCTGTTTCTTCTATGCTTTCCCCCCGTTCTTCTGTTACTGAGGTTTCTTTTAGAACCATGGTTGACGGTATTCTGCCTAAAGAGTAGACACAGGTAATAAATAAGAAAATACTAAAGAGTCGAGCCATAGAATTTCTCACTTCTGACACAAGGTACTTATTCGATCTAATGTCCTTATTCAATCTAATAGAGTTATTTTGCCGTATCCAGACTAATACCAACCCAACCCATTTCATGAATAAAACGTGACCAATTAACCAACCAACAAAACTACTTGTTACAAATAACATCTTGTTGTTGCATCGAAACATATAAATGTTGACTAATCTGGCTAACATTGAACTTGGTAAAATAAAATAGTTGAATAATTGAAAAATGAGATTATTCAGGAATACACATTGAATGCTGAGATTACGCAGTGAATTTTTGTTAGTCGATCTAGAATCAAAAAAGTGTTTTTGATTGTTCCAGAAGAAATGAAACAAAAGATGGGGTAGAGCTAGGATAGTTATTGTATGAGGTCTACCCAATGCTAGATGCAGAGGCGCATAATAGATCGATAGGAACATCATGAGCTGTCCCGTAATAAAACCAGTTGTTGCTGATACCCTCTTCTCGGTTCCTTCTTCCATAACCTGAGCTCGGAGAAGGAGGAGAT